AAGTTTTACTATTTGGAATCGTGTTAGGCCTAATTCCTATTACTTTGGCTGGATTATTCGTAACTGCATATTTGCAATACAGGCGCGGCGATCAGTTGGACCTTTGATTAAGTAACATCTCTTTTTAATTTAAAATTTAAATAACATCTCTTTTTTCTTGACCTCCTGCGGATTAAAGAAAGGAGGAGGTCAAATCAAATTAGGGTTGCTGCTTAAGTTAGTAAAGTTATTTCATTGTAATTCGACCTAAGCTAAGAAGAACAGAATCACGCTCTGTAGGATTTGAACCTACGACATCGGGTTTTGGAGACCCGCGTTCTACCGAACTGAACTAAGAGCGCTTTCTTATCACAATATAAAAGACCGTAAATAAATCAATTTTTTTTTGTAACCCCCCACTATATTATATATATATCTTGCATGCATATGTATCATAAAGAAAGGGTTATGTATGTCCAATTTTCATGGATCTCAATTGATCCTTCATTACTACACATAGGAGAAGTAATAAATAGGGATGACAGGATTTGAACCCGTGACATTTTGTACCCAAAACAAACGCGCTACCAAGCTGCGCTACATCCCTTTCAATTAGCCTACAGTGTCATTGTAGAGAATCCCCGTCTTGTTTTCCACATCGTAATTTCCTCTATTGATATACTATACAATTTATCTTGCCATTTCTTCTTTGTTCATCTCATATACATATAAACATATAATAAAAGAATAATTCAATTATCTTAAAAAAAATGATAAATTTACCTTTACTCTATTTATTTATTATTTATTTCTATATATAGAATTCTATTATTAAGATTAATAAAATAATTCTATTAAACTCTAAATTTTATTAAAATCTAGAAATTAATAAATATATTTTATATTAAATATTTTATTTTTATTATAGAATTATAGAAAATAATAAATAGAATAAGAATATTTAATTTCAATAGTAATCTAAATTATTACTATAAATTGAATTTCATTTTATAAACCCAACATATAAATAAATTGATATCGGTAATATTCATAAAATAAGTGGACATCTTTTTCTGTTGTAAAGAAAGGAAAGAAAATAGAATCTATCGGGTCGCTATATCCATTTTAGTTAGGGATTCCCCGTACAAATACAAGTGATCCTTAACTACATATGTATCTGATCATATATGTATTACAATAAAAAAGGAGGATTTTCAATGCGAGATATAAAAACATATCTTTCTGTGGCACCCGTGTTAAGCACTCTGTGGTTCGGGTCTTTAGCAGGTCTATTGATAGAGATCAATCGTTTATTCCCAGATGCGTTGACATTCCCTTTTTTTTCATTCTAGTTAGGGATGAAGAAGCTTAAAGATACAATAAATTATCTGTGACTAACTCCCCCCCCCTTCTTTGTTTTGTTCTTGACTGTCGTTTTTTTAGGATAAAAAAAGAAGATTCACCCGGAACGAAACTCGGGTTTAGTTTAGGCTGAATTAATAGAGGGAGAACAGAAATGAAAAAAAAAATAAGGTTCGAGGACAACAAAAGCATACAAGATACTTAAATTTAATACTGGTACTAATTTAATTGATAGTTAGAAATCGTTGTATTACTTATTATTTCTCTATTGATATTGATTGCAATGAAATATTTCAGAATTGGATTTATTTCGAGTCAGCAACTTCTTTCTTTCTTGTTTCGGATCGAAAATGGAAGAGTTGGGTAAATCCAAAATAAAAAGGGAGGTTCATGGCCAAGGGTAAAGATGTGAGAGTAAGAGTTATTTTGGAATGTAACAGTTGTGTCCGAAACGATATTAATAAGAAATCACGGGGTATTTCCAGATATATTACTCAAAAGAATCGACACAATACGCCTAGTCGATTGGAATTGAGAAAATTTTGTCCCTATTGTTACAAGCATACAATTCATGGGGAGATAAAGAAATAGATAAAATGTAACGCGTGTGTAAACCCTCCAAGGAACAGGAATCAATTACATAATAATATAATAATATATATAAATAAACTATAAAAATAAAAACAACCAAATCCTATTTCGGTCGGATCAAAAATTAGAATTAAGAAATAGGATTTTAAAGATAAGGAATAAACCATGGATAAATCCAAGCGACTTTTTCTTAAAAAAAAGCGATCTTTTCGTAGGCGTTTGCCCCCAATTGGGTCGGGGGATCGAATTGATTATAGAAACATGAGTTTAATTAGTCGATTTATTAGTGAACAAGGAAAAATATTATCTAGACGAGTGAATAGATTGACGTTGAAACAACAACGATTAATTACTATTGCTATAAAACAAGCTCGTATTTTATCTTTGTTACCTTTTCTTAATAATGAGAAACAATTTGAGAGAACTGAGTCGACTCCTAGAACTACGGGTCCTCGAACTAGAAATAAATAGATAGGCCTATTCCTCAATTGCAATTGAATCAAAATTCCAATCCGAACCCCAACTCAGATTGATTTTTTGTTCGAAAAATTCGAGAATCCAGATTGGATTGTCACGTTGTAAGAAAAAAGGCGTAAGGTAAATAAAGTCAAAAAATATTTCTTCTTTTTTTTTTTATTGAAGCATGCTCATTCATTTTGACTATATTTATCTATCCTATTAATTTATACTCGACCTTCCCGGAGCTCATTCTCCGGGGGCTCCGTTTAAATCATTACGGTGTATTCCCTCCCTTATCTGTATTCCTTCCCTTATGATAAAAAAATGGGATATCATAATCATGCATCCTGTATTTCTCTAAGTATTCCTCTAAGGTAACGCCAGAAATAGATCGAAAAGGAGCGACTGGGTACTTAGGAGCGACTCGGTAATCATCTATGATCCTAGAGTTAGAGTAAATCCCGTAAAAAGAATTCATACTCAGGACCGCGATTTGTGCAAGCATTTTACGATTAATAAGTCGCTTCCTCTTGTACATATCATGTATTGATCTATTATAACTATTGTATAAATCATTCTCACGAATGCCTGCATTTATCCGAGTGATCCACAAACGACGAAAATTTCTCTTTTGCCTGCCCCTATCCCGATGAGCAGAAACTAAGGCTCTCATTTTCTGTTGAAAAGTAGTTCGAGTAAGTCTTGAATGAGCCCCTCGAAAGGTTGATGCAAATAAACGAATTTTTGTTCTACGTCTCCGGGCTATATACCCTCGTCTAATTCTGGTCATTGAATCAAATGAAACTTTGATGAATATGAATAACTAATTGATTTATTTTCTTTCAGTCATTCTTTTCTCCTTTCCTGGTCTATTAATAACAAAACGGATTCTTCCGATGTATAAAAAAATTCCAATGGCTTTTGCTACTATGACCTTCCCAACCACGATTTTTTCCAGGCATTTAACCCCGAAATAAGGAAATTGTATTGATACTAGGTATCAACAAAGAACAAAACAGTAAATTGTAAATTAAGTTGAGTATAAAGTATCAATAAATAGTAAAGGTAAATGCATAAATAAATAATAAATAGTGGGTTCCATCGTTTCTATGGTTGCTTCTTAAACGGTGAGGTCCTCTCTATACACCGGAGCCCCCCCCTTCATTTAATCAATGTTATTAGTAACTTGTACAGTTCACATTCTTTGACTCTACCCATGAATTATCCAGTAATAGGTCTTTTCACAATGAGATCTACCCATACAGTAACGGTATTTAATTACAAAGGTTGGCTAGGTAGCTGACCCTGTTAGTCCGTTCTTGCAAGAGTGGGAGCATAATTCTTTTGCTTCTTAAATACTATTTGATTTTCCCCCGCTTAATGGATAACCATTTGCTACCAATGGGGAATTGCTTCTCATCTCCAATTGAGGTGATTGGATTTGCACCAATAGAAACCATAAATTTCATACACAATGGAGGTTTGTTTTTTTAGCTTCATATATTGAATGGAATTCTTCCATCCTATTCATTGGTACTGGTCATTGATACTGGAAAAACTTTTCCTTTATTTTGTTCCAGCTCATGATCTGAACGAGTCGCACATACACCCTAGTACATGTTCCTCGACGCTGAGGACATCCCCGAAGAGCGGGGGATTTTGTTACATTTTTTATTGGCTGTCTTGTATTTCTAATAAGTTGTTTAATGGTTGGCATGCTAAATCGTATATAAATGGTCTGGTTTAGATCAATCCTAACCGGATGATTATAAATTATTCTTATTTTTTTTTTTTTTTTACCTTATTTTACCCCGGTAAGCAGATAAAAAATGAAATTTAGGTTCATCCGAATTATGGTTCAAAATGGAATCTCGGATTTACCTGAAATCCCCGGCATTTTCGGCCGCTACAAGATCAACAATTCCATAAGCTTGGGCTTCTGTTGCTGACATAAAAACATCCCTTTCCATGTCTTCGGATACAACCCATAAAGGTTTGCCCGTTCTTTGTACATAAACCCTTGTGAGGGTTTCGCGAAGTTTCAGCAGTTCTTCCGCTTCTAGGATAAATTCTCCTGTTTGTGCCTTATAAAAAGAACTAACAGGTTGGTGGATCATTACCCTGATGATATAACATAATGAATGGTTCCTCGATCTCGTACGATCGTACGAAGGAAAGAGATGAAGAATAACAAGAAAAGAATAAAATAAGAATAGATATATAATTGAACAACCGTACAGGCATTTTTTGTGCATACGGCTCCACAATGGAATTTACTTTTCCTTTCGGTCGAGCAAAAAGAGAAATAGGATCCATCAAATCCCAATCTTTAAGTGATCCATTTACCAACCTTCTTTTCGGGGGGGTTCAAAAATACTATGATGGTTCCGTTGCTTTCTATATTTATCATTTATCTCGTATGTGATTCAGCAATCCCAAAGTTTCTTTTTGATCCGATCAAAATAAAAAAGTAAAAAAAAAATGATCATTTTTTTTTTGAGTACTCTTTCATAACATAAATATTGGAAAGAGACTTCTGGTGTGAAAACAAAAAAGTTTGTGACGCTGAAATGAATCCCGGATAGATAAGATCAAATCGGAGATACTTTTTGTCTCATATTACTCGCCCGATACATAATCTCATGTTATGAAAAAACAATAATGGTTTGTTCATATCGAACTCGAAGTGCCATGCTATTATTACTTAATATTCGTATTCTTATTCATATTACATGTCGCGAAGGCATAGTCTTATTTTTTCTCTCAAATCAAATAAAAAAAAACTCATTGGCGCCAAGCGTGAGGGAATGCTATACGTTTGGTAATTTCTCCTCCGACCAGGATAAAAGATCCCATTGAAGCGGCTAATCCCATGCATATTGTATGTACATCTGGTAGCACAAATTGCATAGTATCATAAATGGCTACTCCGGGCATTACCCACCCGCCGGGGGTGTTTATAAACAAATAAAGATCCCGGGTCTCATCTTCTATACTGAGATATACCATGAGACCAATAAGTTGGTTTGAGATCTCGCTATTAACGCCTTGGCCTAAAAAAAGTAATCTTTCTCGATGAAGTCGGTTGATTAGGACAAAATTTTATCCCTTAGGAACCGTACACGCACCTTTGGATGCATACGGTTCAAAAAAAATTGCGAAAAAAAAGAATCAATGTGTTGATTCCAGCCCGCCTTCTTTTTTATAGTTAAATTTTATAGTTAAAGTATAGTAGGACTTTTCCACTTCTTAATGAAGGGGCTTTTTCTTCTATTTTTTTAAGAAAGATGATTTTTTGATCGCCTCTCCGTAAAAACGGAGATAATCCACTAAACTTATCGAATTAATCTCTCATTGATGTATTGTTTCATCGAAATCCAATCCAAATTACGATGTAATTTTCTTGTTCCTGAATGGGCCTCCTCAATTTTTTTAGGTTTATATTCTACTCCGGGTAAAGATCCGCCCGATTTCAATTTGCACATATAGGACAAATGATCCCAATACCACTTTTTTTGGTACGACTTTTTTTCAATCATTTCTTTCATGCCTTTCTTACGACAAATATTTGATGTAGTCATCATATTATTTCATTGATTGACAGTTTGAGATCGTTCATATGCTATAAAGTAATGACTTATGTATGGTATGATAGAAGTGGTAATCATACATATATTACCAATCGGGTATTTTCTGAACGGAGCCTGGATACTTCATTTTATTGGTCCAACCAAGCAAGCCAACCATAAATTTTTATAATGGATAATAAATATTAATATTGATCTCAACCCCCTCAAAAATGGATCTAATTGCACTTCACGCTCCAAATTATTGATGGTTTTCAAGCAATCTTTTTTGGGCGAAACAGAGGGTATCTCCAGCGGGGGAGAGAACGGGGAAATCCCATACGACCCAATATGTCTGACAAGTCGCACTATATGTCAACCCAAATTGCATCTTCCTCTCCAGGACTCCGAAAAGGTACTTTTGGAACACCAATAGGCATCAACTGAAAGAAAGGGTAGTTGAGTATTATATTTTACTTTGATGTGGAAACGTAATGTTGTATTTTATCCATATATATTGGAAAATTCCTAGAGTAAGACGAAATGAATAAAGGTAAATTATTACGAATGGGTAGGGCTGTTCAAATGATGAACAAGTATCTACGCATTCGCTCATAGAAAATGGGACCAATCTACCCATTGCGTATTGGTACTTATCGGGTATAGAATAGATCTGCTTATCTTTGTTCCTACAAACAGAATTGTTCCATTATTACCAACGAAATGGAATTAAATAAATATTCACCCTTGCTCCGAAATAATCCACTGAAAGGGAGAGGTCCATAGCATAGTCTTTTCCAATGCGATAAAGTTACATAGTGTCTATTTTTCTTTGATAAAGGGGTATTTCCATGGGTTTGCCTTGGTATCGTGTTCATACCGTCGTATTGAATGATCCGGGTCGCTTGCTTTCTGTACATCTAATGCATACAGCTCTCGTTTCTGGTTGGGCCGGTTCAATGGCTCTGTACGAATTAGCAGTTTTTGATCCCTCCGACCCTGTTCTTGATCCAATGTGGAGACAAGGTATGTTCGTTATACCCTTCATGACTCGTTTAGGAATAATCAATTCATGGAGCGGTTGGAGTATCACAGGAGGGACTATAACGAATCCGGGTATTTGGAGTTACGAAGGTGTGGCTGGGGCACATATTATGTTTTCTGGTTTGTGCTTCTTGGCAGCTATCTGGCATTGGGTATATTGGGATCTAGAAGTATTCTGTGATGAACGTACAGGAAAACCTTCTTTGGATTTGCCCAAGATTTTTGGAATTCATTTATTTCTTTCAGGATTAGCTTGCTTTGGGTTTGGTGCATTTCATGTAACAGGCTTGTATGGTCCTGGAATATGGGTGTCTGATCCTTATGGACTAACCGGAAAAGTACAATCTGTAAATCCTGCGTGGGGGGTAGAAGGTTTTGATCCTTTTGTTCCGGGAGGAATAGCCTCTCATCATATTGCAGCAGGTACATTGGGTATATTAGCGGGCCTATTCCATCTTAGTGTTCGTCCGCCCCAACGTCTATACAAAGGATTACGTATGGGTAATATTGAAACTGTCCTTTCCAGTAGTATCGCCGCTGTCTTTTTTGCAGCTTTTGTTGTTGCTGGAACTATGTGGTATGGCTCCGCGACTACCCCGATCGAATTATTTGGTCCAACTCGTTATCAATGGGATCAAGGATACTTCCAGCAAGAAATATATCGAAGGGTTGGTGCCGGACTAGCCGAAAATCAGAGTTTATCAGAAGCTTGGTCTAAAATTCCCGAAAAATTAGCTTTTTATGATTACATTGGCAATAATCCAGCAAAGGGGGGATTATTTAGAGCGGGCTCAATGGACAACGGGGATGGAATAGCTGTTGGATGGTTAGGACATCCCGTCTTTAGAGATAAAGATGGGCATGAGCTTTTTGTACGTCGTATGCCTACTTTTTTTGAAACATTTCCAGTAGTTTTGGTAGACGGAGACGGAATTGTAAGAGCCGATGTTCCTTTTAGAAGGGCAGAATCGAAGTATAGTGTCGAACAAGTAGGAGTCACTGTTGAGTTCTATGGTGGCGAACTCGATGGAGTGAGTTATAGTGATCCTGCTACCGTGAAAAAATATGCTAGACGTGCTCAATTGGGTGAAATTTTTGAATTAGATCGCGCTACTTTGAAATCTGATGGTGTTTTTCGTAGCAGCCCAAGGGGTTGGTTTACTTTTGGACATGCTTCGTTTGCTTTGCTCTTCTTTTTCGGACACATTTGGCATGGTGCTAGAACCTTGTTCAGAGATGTTTTTGCTGGTATTGACCCAGATTTGGATGCTCAAGTGGAATTTGGAGCATTTCAAAAACTTGGAGATCCAACTACAAAGAGACAAGTAGTCTGATACAATATTGCTCTTGTATCTTTCGCCTCCATTGGATTTTTGTGATTTAACTTTGACATAGAGTACTAGAGAAATCTTGATTTGAATCACCGCCCCTTTCTTTGACTCTTGTCCTTTCTTAATCTGGGAAATGATCCCAAATGAACAGGTGTGGAAGCTATAATTGTAAACCACGATCGAATTTATGGAAGCATTGGTTTATACGTTCCTCTTAGTCTCGACTCTAGGAATCATTTTTTTCGCGATATTTTTTCGAGAGCCACCTAAGGTTCCGACTAAAAAGGCGAAATGATTTTTCATTATTTTACATTACATTATCCAAATTGAAGTAAAGTAATGAGCCTCCTATGATATGGGAGGCTCATTACTTTACTTCAACTAGTCCCCGTGTTCCTCGAATGGATCTCTTAGTTGTTGAGAGGGTTGCCCAAAAGCGGTATATAAGGCGTACCCGGTAAAACTTACAAGTAAACCAGATATAAAGATGGCGACTAGGGTTGCTGTTTCCATTATTATAAAATTTAAAGACCACAATGGATCTATGATAAGATCGTTTATTTACAACGGAATGGTATACAAAGTCAACCGATCTCAACCAATGCAATAGGATTTATGGCTACACAAACCGTTGAGGGTAGTTCTAGATCTGGTCCAAGACGAACTACCGTAGGGAATTTATTGAAACCATTGAATTCGGAATATGGTAAAGTAGCCCCCGGGTGGGGAACTACCCCTTTGATGGGGGTCGCAATGGCTCTATTTGCAGTATTCCTATCTATTATTTTGGAGATTTATAATTCTTCCGTTTTACTGGATGGAATTTCAATGAATTAGGTCCATAAAAATCACGAAGTCCTGGCTTTTCAATCCAAAGTGAATCACTTAGGACTCGGATTTCTAGGCCATTCTGGCAGTTCGACCGTGGAATTCCTTTCTTTCTGTATTTCCGGAATATGAGTGTGTGACTTGTTATAATTGATCCTATTGATAGTACAGAGAGTAGGTCTGTCATCTTGAGAGAGATGGGTTCTGCCTCGTCGGATATTCATTTTTTTATCTGGAGCACAGAATATATGGAATAGATCAAGAAATATTTGAACTATGATTCATGCCTAGTATTCAGACCTCGCGACTGGACTCAAAAAAATTTAAAAGATTTATTTTAGAATTCTAAATCGAAGGGTTTGTTTTTCTTCCTTAAACATTCTATTCTGTTTATGTTTCTTTATTTTGACCAACGGACAAATCAAATGTTTCTTCGAATTTTTAGGCATTTCATCTATTAATTGAATAAGTGATGATCAAACGGTTCTTACTCAGAGAACCTTTGGGCTTAGGGGCTTTATTCAATCATCGTGGTTTTAGTATGAATCTGAGGTTTCAATCGATTCATAGGGTCTCAACAAGAAAATTCCTATCAATAATAAACAAAAAGAAATCCGAATAATTATAATTAGACACAAAAAAAATAAATAAAAATAGGGAAAAAGAAGATTCAAGAGGCCTGTAACTATCAACATAAAGACAAATGAGCCGACTTGATATTTTGGCATTATCATCACAAAGAAGAATTTGAGGGCTTTTTTCCTTCCTATCTTCGGAGAAGGTTGAGCGTACTAATAAGAATAAGAAGTTTCAAACTTTATATTACGTATCCATTGCAAC